AGACGTTGCACTAAGCACATACTCGGATAGGGTCGCGAAGTGCAAAGATCCGGTCTTTGACAACCGTCGTAAGGACAAAAAACCTAGACTTATGTGTGTTCGACACTATAACTATAGGCGAGACCAGTTTGAGGATGATCGCCGAGTGGCCTCGATTAGGCGAATGCGAGTGAGGGATAAGCCCGTTCGCTAGGAAGGAAAGAATAGTTCGGGCAGAAATAGATGGTGAAAGGCCCTTTATATTCTATTAGTAAAGCGCGCTCCTTGCATGATTCCATATCATTCATGATTCAAGCGAAAGCGACAACGTGTAACCCTAAGCCTCAAATCGATAAACGAAAATGCGTTAACTAAGAATAAGCAATGCTGGTAACAGCAAACTAACCTCATCAAAATTAGAGTACGGCATATCCGACTATCCGGCAACACGCTTGGATAAGTAAGGCGATGAACCGTACCTCAACCTCTTCCCTGCTCACTCTTGGCTTCTTCCAGTCACTCACAATCTTTTTCCTCTCTAAAGGTAGGAAAGCCAGAAAGAAAGCAAGACTTCCTGAAGACCTTCTCATCCTCGTTACGCCGAAAAATGGTCAAAGTAATTGAAATTAGCCCTCGTAAGGCCTCCCAAGAGTTAACCTATGCCAGTGAAACTAAAACGCTCCGCCAATACAAGAAACCGATGCCTTACACTTATATTAAAGACTCAAGACCTTGCTCCGGCTGGATTCGCTTTGCAAGGAAAGGAAGGCATCCGCGCAAGTAGTTCAAGGCTGAGGTCAAGGGCACAAGGGGGTAAGGTATAGTAAGTTCCTTCTTCGTCTTTTGCTTGTCATTGGATTGGAAGCCGCAGGCGATGCCTTCTTCAATGAAAACTTTAGCAATCAGCCCTCTGAAAGCTGTCGAAGATAGATAGGAGATAAACTGAAAGTTAAAGGCAGGTAGTAAAGGCAAGCGCATTGGCAGGGATAGGCATTCCAATCACTATCTTAAAATAGCGTATATAAGAGAAAGAGTAGCTCATGCATCTTTTATTCTTTCATCGCGCATCGCGAATGGTAGTACTCCCTCCCTTTTTCAAAGAAAGAAATAACTAATACGCCCTCCTAGAGGAGCCTTTAGGCTCTGAAAGACAAGAGAATGGAATGAAGGGACCCGCAGGAGGCTGAAAAGCCGTAGTGCGCTAGCGCTAGCAAGTTAGCGCAACAACTTCGTGTCTTGTTTTCTTCGCTGCTTCTTTTTTTCTTTTTGAATTCCTGGGAAGAGGAAAAAGCAGATAGAGCAAAGGCCTTCTCTTTTTCCGTCCGCTCTTCCCGAAGTGAGCGAGTTGCATGTAAAGATCCGTTCCGTAAGGGCTTATAGTTTAATTGGGTGAAACGTACCGCTCATAACGGTGATATTGTAGGTTCGAGCCCTACTAAGCCTACCGCCCTCTTCTCTTCACCCGATACAAGGCAGTCGAAGTCCCCACCACCCTGCAGATCTAAATCTAGCGACAGCACCTGGAACCACACTGCTGCCGCTGCCCTTCGGGCACGCCTCCTACGCTGACCACTTACCTGACCTACGCTCTTGCAGCATGCCCCCTTCGGGCAATACGGGTAATACGCGACGGAGCCTCTTCGATCGCTATATTCTTGCGATAGCGAAGGCATGGTTCATCCTCTAATAGAGAGTTTCGGATCGAAGATCTTCGCGAGACGGCCCAAGCGAAGATCGGCACTCGAAGGCTTGAAGAGCAGCCCCGTGGAGACGGCAGACTCGCCAGTCAGGCACAGCGTTAGGCTGACTACAGCAGACCGGGAGGTTACAATTCCTCTTTGTCTTTTTCAAGGGAGTGAATATAGGAAGTGCAGACGGTGGATTAAGTGTGAACATTCAACGCGCTTTTTTTGAGGATCGGCAATAGCTAAGCATTGTGGCCATCACAGTGAAAGCTACGTATGGCTGGCGTACAACCTACTAGCTTCTTAGCCAAAATAAAAAAAACTAAAAAGAATGTTATTTAGTCCAATCTTAAACAAGGAGCAAGGAAGATATGAAGTACTGCTGGGTAGACTATGGCTCTAACCAGGGTGGTTCATGACTGGGCTAATAAAACAAAAAAGTCTAAAGCAGGAAAACGCAGGATGGAAGGCGGAACAAGCAACGGAGTGAGCGAAAGAACTTGATTTATAAAGGGGCGCGTTAGCGCTTTTCTTGTACGTTTTCTTGCTCCTTTCTTGTCCATTTTCTTGCTGGGCCAGATCAAGTATTTTTTCGGTCTTAGGGATACCACCTTACCTCTTTCCTATACCTCCGTCCACGTAAAGAAAAATCTTCCTTTTTTTAGGTATTACTCTTATATCCAATGCTTCCATTCCATAGCCTAACAGCTACCTTGCTAAGGACTTTTCGAGGAGTTTTACCCCTTGGACTGGTAGACCCACCTTATAGTGTTCTCGGGTGGATCGATAACTCCTTTGCTATAAAGAGCTCACTATCTGGGTTCTACTTTTGTAAGAAGTAGCACTTTACTTCCTTTTCTCCTTCCCGGAATTTCTTTATGCCTTTCCGTGCCGGTCTGCTAGGGGGTTCAAAAAGCCATACCCTCATGTCCCAAAAAAGCCTGGGAACCAACAACCCCAGGGAAAGAATCCATAACTTTATTCCTAAAAATCCTGCTCTAGGAAAAGTCTCTCAGCCTGCAGTTCCTATTCACTATTAACCAGGAGATAAGCCGCTACTTTCCCTCTATCGATCAATTCTAGTCCGGTCAGTGCAAGCCCTGATAGTCCAGCTCTTTTGATAATATCCCATCCTGTTAACCCTATTGAAGGAACCTTGGGGCGACTGGGTTAGAATCCGACTAAGCTTAGCCTTTACCTTGGCAGTAGGAATTTTATATAATTAGGCTAGGCGAGGCCAAGTAGACGGAATGATGGCATCAGTAGCGCTAGTAGCAGTGGAAGAGTCGGTTGCTGTGATGGCTGTTGTCGACTCTTCACTCTATTTACGCTTAGCCGGGAACAATATCTTTGTTTCAGCAGAACTTATTTAAGCTAGTGGGGGTTCCCCTAATAAAGTAGCTTTCTTTCTGCCTTTTTAGAGTTCAAGCAAGGGAAGCACCTTCCCCGCATTCGCACCTTTCATAAAGTTTATAGAACTAATGCTACATCTGATCTGCTAATTGAATTAGATATTATATCTCTTCCTCGGAACAGGTCAATCAGAAATTGGATCTCCATGCCCAGAATCGGAGGAAGAATACATGGTCTAAGAAGAGGCTTAATCAACAGAATCCCCTGCTCTTTCCTGTCTTTGAATGCCTTGTTAGTACGGTGGATACTAACCTTTTAAAGGGTCGGTCCTGTCTTTAGAATTATCGGCATCAAGACAAGACCGACTCGCCCCGGAACCAGTTCCAGCGTCAGCACCAGTTCTTCTGGTAAGGAATCAGGGAATTTAGGCTATCCAGCAAGTTGGAATTTATGTAAGGCCCTTGGTTAGGCCGACATAGAGGAAACCCTACCAAAAAGGGATCGATAGGTTTATTCCCCATGGGGTATAAGATGCCTGAATTTGTGCTTTTCTCAGGAGAGGCAAAAAATCGACCATCGAATACATCGCCCGATTCACATTGCAATGTGGAGAAGCTGGGGCTGATGACTATTTGAAGTTTAGGTTGTTTGCCAACTCCTTTACTAAATCGGCCTTCAAATGGTACATGAATTTGCCACCAAACTAAATTCACAATTGGTACGAGTTGGAACCCAAGTTTAGAGGTAGAAATGGTCGAGTTGGACTCAGAGTCTGATGATGAGGTCGAGGTATGTGTGGCAGAAAGGATCAATGGGAAACCATATGTGTGTCCTGCTTTGTCCAGTCCAAACAGCAATGCTAGTTCTAAGACCAAGAAGAATAAGAAATAAGTTGCAAAAAGCCATCTCAGATGGCCGATTCAAATTCCCTTAAAGGGGAAAGAGGAAAGAGGAAGGTGGATGAAGATCCATTTATCAAGATGGGAATCCATGTGGCTAAGTGGCTAAACTTAACCTTCAATCGACCAACGATAGATCAAGGGGCGTAGCGGGGCAAGGCATTCGTCGCAGCTACTTCTGTCTATTTTTGGATACCTTGAATAGCATCCGGTTGACCCCCCTTCCCCGGATTGTTCGCATCAACCGTACTACCAGCTCCGTCTGTGCAATGGCTTGATTCTTTATTCATTCCAGAACAGGAACTTCACTCATCTTCAAAAAAAAGAATTAGTGCCCTCCTTTTTTATTTATCCCGATACGCAGAGGGGATAGATTCAGTATTCATCTGCGAGGGGGTGGAAGAAGGATACAGATGCTGCTTGTTAGAGATCCCCTAAAGGAGTAGTGAAGCGCTCTTCTGGTGAGTTGCCTTTTACTAGTGTTTTTAAAAGGTAGCTTATCCGAGTTAGCTCTTGAGCTGGCTCTGCCGTGCCGTAAGCAACGTATATTCTGGTTAATGTGACTTTCTTTATTCCTTTTACCTGCCTGCCTCCTCATCCTTTGGTTGCCTGTCTAGCCACTACTTTCTTTAGTATTCTAGGTGGGCTCTTGTCCTCCTCCAACTCCATCTGCTTCCTTCCCCCCTGCACTGCCCCTGTTGACAGAATAAGAGCTTTTATAGAATGCGCCCGACCTTCGGACTTTACTCTTTATGCAAGGATTATCCTTAAAATCCGCTGTGAAAGATAAGGGATGCAAGTCTTTTCGACGTACGTTGGAATAACCGCTGCAGAAGAGGATCAGCTGTTTTAGTCTTTGGCTATTTTCAGGAAGGAGTAGAAAGCCAATCCCAGGAAATTCAAAGCATCGAGAAAGAGATCGTTTAGATTCTTATAAGACAATCAGACGAGAAAAAGAAGAAGATTCAAAATCGTCTGCTAAATGAATCGAGTTGTTTTATACTAGTAGAACAACCCCTTATATTATATTTATATTATAGCCCAAAAAATCCTTACTATGTTCTATCCAGTAGACCACTTCTTACCGGAATTGCTTTAGGGACGTTACCTTCCTTTCAAGCGTACTCTTCTGGGAAGCTCCCTGTAACAACAACAGCCTTTCTTCCAGCGGGGAATTCTGGGCATCTGGGCTACGCTAAACATTTTGTGGACATCTGAGGAGTTGGTGCTAAGACCGGATAAAGACCTAAGAGCTTCTTCTTATAGTTTCGATTTCTAGTAGTTGCAGTTAGCTAGCGAAGCGCAATCTTTAAAGCGTGGGACTGCGAGTTCAATGCCAGCGAATAGCGTAGGAAGTAAACAAGTGTGAATGGTGGACGCTGTAGATCTAAGATTTTTCCGATAAGAAGTAGAGGATGTATCCATTTTTTATATGGGGTTTATGTGGCCGGAATTGCCATGGTGTAATGGCAGAAAAGGGAATGCAACTTTTAGGGAGAGGGAGCGACTAGATCGAGCCTTGGCAGATAGCAGCTCTGGTGTAATCTTTTTCTATTTCTTTTCTGGGGGCTCATAACCTATCTAGTTCATACTCAGACTCAGATCATCTCCCAATCCGTAGTGACACTGTAGGTCAAACAAAAGGTCTCCAGAGGAGAGGTGAAGACGTGCTGGTCCTTTGAATATGATGAGGGATCCTGAATGCGAAGAAATTTTACTAAATCTTTGTGGAAGCCTGTTGAGTTCTTGAACTCTTTTCAAATGTGACCAGTAGCATTGATCGAGTTGGCAAAGGACTTGAATGGGAAGATAGGAAGTTTTATTAAGAAAAGTCCCATAAGCAGGCTTTGATGACTGAGATCCAATCCAGATGAATTTCTTTAGAAATCTTTTGGAAACAAAGATATAGAGCTGACTGGATAAAGGATGGTATGGGGATCCCTAGAAAAGATGCTGTTAAGGATTGAGTCCCCAACCACCAATTATTTCACATGGAGGGCAGCTTAGAAAGACTTGGGTGAGGCAGAACCAAGGCCCCCTTCAAAGGACACGAACGACTAGGTATATCATGAAGAGGGTTAAAGACCAAAGAAGGTTTCTATCCAGGTTTACAAAAAGTTAGGAGGTAGAGAATAAGGAGTGGAGTCGAAGAAGGAATTGTGAGTCTACCATCAAGACAGAAGAACGAAGACTGTAAGGCATAGCCTCTCCGTATCCCTACTCCTATGAGTTGAATCTGTGTCCTTTCTAAATGCACCTATGGAGTGAAGCCCAAAGGACGAAACGAACTAGGCAACCTGAAGACTGCGTCTAACTTTCCCATCAACGAAGACATAAAGGTAGAGAGAATCCGAATAAGAGTGACGAAACAAAGTGAACGGGGGACACATGCCATCGGGGAGACAGAAGAAAGAGGAACTTTCAGGACCACCCGCTATATCCCAATGTGGGACGTGGGGGGCTTGGCTCAATATCAGGACAGACGGAGGGCTAGGAAAGAATGCCTTTGCTTTATTCTAATGGCAGGCCTGTGCCTCCTCTATTCCTGCTTTCCGGGGTACCTCTTCATCTAGTATCAGACGATTCTTTAGACGATTCTATTTATTTCTTCTCGGTGCAAAACAAAGGGGTCTATCCCTAGGACTCTTTCTCGTGAACTAGGGTCAGTCAAATAAATAGATGGATCGCCCTTTCCTGTCCTGGAAGTTTCTCCCCCTTGCCCAAAGCCAACAAAGGTTCTAAGAGTCAAGTAAATGGTGGGACCTCCTTCCGGGAACTTCGATTCACTTATCTTATTGAGCGGGTTGGTTTTATCATCTTACCCTAAATCATTCTTAAACCTGAATTAAGTAGCTCTCTTGTTCTAGATCTAGAATAGAAGAGTAAACCTCGAGAAGAATAAGCGTGGATGCCAGTCTTTAACTCCGTGAAGGCTTTATAGAGAACTAGGCTTTTCGCTTCATTGGATAAAGGCGGAGATCACTGGTTTGTAATTCCTTTCTTTGGAGAGGTTGATGGATTGCCCTGAAGCAAAACAATATTTTTTTAATACATCCCCGGGTTGTTCTGGAATTATTAACCCTGGGACCTTGTTGTTAACTTTAGGGTTATAGCACGCTAGGATGAATTATATCAAATAGGATCTCTCAAGTGAGAGCTATAGAAGATAAGGAAGACAGGTTAGAATAGATTCGATTGTAGCTCTCTTCTTTAATCTTCCCTCCAGGGCTCTCTCTAAAGCCTTTCAACGATACTTTCTAGAGGTTAAGCTAGCCCTCTCCATCCAATTATAGGTTCATTTGAGGATGTCTTCGGCTTAAAGAAAGATGGGCATAGAAGCCGTTTATCTCATAGAATTTATTGAGTCTAATGAGGAAGAACAGTTATCAGTCTGGGACTCCTTCTTTGAACCTTCTATTGGTGGCTCAAGAGCAGCTACCTATTCTCCTCTATATGCTTATCTGCTTTTCGGTCTTAGTTCTGGATTTCCGGTCTCCCCTCTATAGGACTAGCAATCTCCTTCTTAAAGGTTATATCAAGCTAGGATGAATTAGAATCTATTATATCTAGCCATCTCTTTCCAGTAGTATGTAGCTTTACTTCCTTCCTGTGCTGGTAGTTTTCTAAGGCCAGTGAAAGCAGTCTGCTATAGATAGTGACTACTTATCCTATGCTTATCTGCTTGTAGCTCTTAGTTGTAATTCATTTTATTTGAATCCTTACTACACGAAGGAGGAATCTAAGAGCAAGAGGGCTAACTACTATCCTGGTCTCCTATAAATAGAAAGGCTTTGTTCCGTTAGGTCTTCTTGCCATATCGAAAAAGAGAGGGAGAAGGAACTAGCATAGAGGAGTTGGATCCAGGCTAAGAACTAAGGCTAGTTTGATGCTTAACACATTAAAATCGTAGAACTACCACTCATAAGGACAGTGAGGTTTTGATCCCTATTATTAGCTTTTAGTGATCCAGTAGCTGGAAAGCTAGCAGCAGTCTCAACTAGAGCAGTTATAACTTTTAGCCAAGCATGCGTCCCAACGAAGACCAACAAGTGGAGTTCACGCTATCTCTCATCCTTTCCTTAGTAGGGTTTATCCCTAAACAACGATGAAAGCCCCTTTACTAGGTTGGGCGAGTCTCACGATTCTCGATTTCGAAATATCTTAATTAAGAGATGAGAGAACACCGACTGAACTTCTAGAGCTCTTTTTCGAATAAGAAAGCTTGTCTGTCTCTAATGCGAATGAGGAATGCAAGATAACAGAGTAGTTTCCGCCCAAAGGGTCCTCTACTGGGCCGGTCCCCGGGGATGAAGTAAACTTGCTACTGATTGAGCATGAAGACAGTCTGCTTTGAACATGAATGAGACGTGCTATTAGAGATAGAGAAGGGATAAATTCTTTTTTGTTCAAGCTACCACTGATGTGAACATGTGAATGAACATATGAACATGTTACACGCGTATATATGACACATGTGTAGTATCAGGGTTGTCAACGAGAGAAGGCTTCTTGGTTACAGAAGGGGGTAGCTAGGATCCGGCTGATGGGCTAAAGAAGGAGTTCCCTCCCTGGGTTTGTAAACTAGAAGGAAGATGTTAGGCATCCGGGTGTGCTATCTGAAAGAGGGCTAGCAAAGTTTGATCTTACTATCCCATGTGGGAGAGCTTGTTCTGTTTTAACATCCTCGTAAGGTGGTAGAGCAAGTTCAGTTTTAACTGACTTTTCGCAAGCAAGCAATCTCTTCCCTTCCTATCCCGCTGGTCGAGCAAAGAAGTGAAATCATCTTCCGTAGTGAGACAGATATGGTAAAAGATCCGGGAGAGAGGGTGGATTGGTAGAATCAGGAGGTCAACGAGAGGGCTAAGATGGCGTATAGACGGCCAATGGGTTACATCAGGGTTGGTTGTCCTAGAGAAGGGTAAGCTCTCTCTTAATCGGGCGTAGGATCCGGTCAATAGATTAGTCCCTCAATCATGCACTTAAGATGTTATCTCTCCCGATGTTCACTAAGACTTTTTAGACAGAGACTCAGACTTATGTTGTTCCTTATTCCAGTCCTTACTACATAAAGGAAAGATAGATCTAAAAGTAAGACGTCTCAGGCAATCCAATCTCTCTTAAAGTAATCTTACAACCGCTTTACCGATCAGAGTTGAAGCGGGAAAACAGATTAATTGTTAGGATAAAGAGTTAGAAAGGTAAAGGCCTTCCTCTATTCCTTCTTAAGGTCTATCAGAGTTTCCTTGTTCTCGTTAGCTCATATTTTAGAAGGCTAGATAAAAGGAGTTGAGTGTTAAGGCATTCAAAAGTGGTATAAAGCTAGAGACAAGAAGAGAAGACAAAGTAGGAAAGGAAAATGCTTCAGAGAGGCAGGCCTTTCCTGAGAGTAGTGTGTCTCTATATTAGTAAGTAGTTTCACGCTTTCTTCTTTGTGATTGCCTTTTCCTTTAGGAAGTACGAGTACTCGAGTGATTCCTTCTTTCTATATATATCTGTCTTCAAAAAAGAACTTATCAGGCAGGTCTTCTTGGAGGGTCAGAGAAGTTCTCGGCTTTTGTTCGTACTCTTCCATAGAGTCCAGATCTTCCTCGATCGGAGTCTTCTTCCTCTGGATCTCCAATGGTAGGACAGGTAGTTTACTACTTTTTCTTCCTTTTCTTTCCTTATCTACTAGAACTTTAGGAAAGCTTGGAAGCTACTTGCAGTGAATGAAGGAATGCGGCCGTAAGCTCATTGGTTTAAGAGCAACTCCGCTTCTCGCTAACAGCCCTCTTCGCTTAGCTAATTGACTCGGGTATTCCCATTGCTTCAGGTATTTGATTACCAAACCAACCGTTGCCACACATCTAGCTACAAAGAAAGACAAAATACATTTATTGGTTCACGCACCTTCTGTCATTTCACTTCACTACCAGCGCAGTCGCAGTCCAATTATCTTTCTCTATCTCCGAATTCTCTGTTTCACTCACCACCTACCCATCTTTCGAGCATACCTTTCTCCTTAATGCAAGCACTAAGTAAGTCAACTACCTTTGAATTAATACTTCCCTCCGCTCATTAGATCCGGACCGCTGGTGAATTTGTAAGATAGAAAGATCTTTTAGAAACCGAATAAATTGCTTGGGTGATCGCCCCTTAGCCTGTTGTTTGGCGAAAAAGACTCCCATGAGTTGTTTATAATGGGTAAAACTATCCCCTGGTAAAGGGGTACTGTACTGGAGTCATATAGCGGCGGCCATAACCTTTTCTTCATTGGTTCATGTTGTGCTTCCCGACAAACTCCTTTTTCCGAAATAAATGAAAGCTTATGCTGCCTTCTTTCGTAGCTCTTTCTCGTCGCACCCTTGTTGCCCTCCTCAGGTGGACATAATTGATACACTAATTCTTTTATTTGGGGGAGAGGAGATCATTGTCTCGCCAATCCATGAGTCATTAGGATTAATGCGAAAGAAGTTTCACTTCCACATCCCACTACCCAAGCTTTTGGTGCTGCTAGAAAGCGTTCAACCGACAAGATCTACTGAATCAACAGAGTCGACTAGATCGAGATCTTCATCCCTATCACGATCACCAAATTAAACATCCTTACTTTCAATGGTAATACCCAACATGGGACCCCCTTAGATAAGAACGACTATCTACTTAATGATGCCCATAAACCTTAGGTGGCTACTTATGCCCGTACTTATTACCCAGGCAGTCATACCCTTTGACTACCTTTAACGACAGATACCGTTATATCGAGCGGTAGATCGACAAAATTGAGCCCGTTGAAACGTTAATGATGAGAGGAGCTATCTATAGAGAGAAAAAGTCTAATGTAAATCCGATTTCTGAAATCGTCTTTTCCAGGAGCAGCGGTCGTTGAAGCGGCATAGGCAGGAAAAGGTGTGGGTCAAGCAGGGGCTGTAAGCAAGCCGCAGGGCAGCACCGATTCCCTTTTCTGACGTGGCACTTTCGGACAAGAAGCAAATGGACAAAAATCCCGGTCTTTCATTCAAGTGTGTAAAATAAGATCCCCATCCATAGTAAAAGGAAAAGGAATAGGAGCTATTTCGGTTGTTCACGAATAGGCTACAATTGGCGCCTCTCTCTTATTAATGCTTGGGATAACTTTCTAAGATCTTGCCAGTAGTATGCTTTAGAGCTAGTTGATTAGACCACCTTTTCCCACTTCTCCTGCTCCTGCTAGGGATGGACAGGGTATTTACCTGGCTAGCGCTATAGCTTTGCAAGGTAAGGAACTTGAAGACTCGTCTGCTTGAAATCGATAGAGTTGAGAAGCGTCTGCTAATCATGGTACGAATTCTCTCTTTAGGGAAGTCTGATGTTCAAGTATCAATGAAAGTCTATATTTCAGTAAAGTAGGAAATGATAGCTGTTTAGGTAACAGAAGACAATGCCTGCTGGAGGCGCTCTTTGCGCAAGAAAGAATATCTGCTATTGTATTCTTGGCACAGAAGAATGAGGAAGGAACAAGCGATTTTTTACCTAAGTCGCCTTATTAAGGGGCAAGATAAAAATGACACGAACATTGAGAAGATGTGTTTGTGCCTGTATTTCACAGCGGTCAAGCTTCGGCATTATCTATTACCGAGGTCATGTGAGGGACGATTTGATCCCTTGTTTAACTCCGGCCCGATCACACGTAGGAAAATACGCCTTGGCAAAGCTCTGCCTGACAGGAAGAAGTTCCGCCACTCACCTGACACAGAACCAATCGGGAAAAGGAAGAAAGAGAAGAGCTCAAAAACTTGAGAGGCGATACTTACTGCACCCGATTGCCCTGCACAGCCGTCTTAAGCAGTGGATAAGGAAAGTAGGCCTTTCTTGCAGACCGATCTTCTGCCGAGTTCCCCCCCTCAGCTCACGCGATAATCGGGACAGAGAGAATGGACTTTATTCACCACCCTTGCCCACGAGCCGTCCGGCAAGAATGAGAGCAATAATTTCCACGTCCAGTAGGAAGTAGGGAGACCACCCCTCACTCTCGTCAGCTGTACATACGTCACCTTCCATTGTCTTAGCGAAGATTTCAACATACTCCTGCGCGCCGGGAAGTTATTTCCTTACCCTAGAAAGCCAGTCTTCTTCGAAACCCGCCAATCCATCTTTAAGCGAGAATCGGAAGATCTAGTCCTGGTAGGTTTCAATACGCAGGCGAATAGCGGGATCGCACAGCACTTATATAATACGCAATTCGCGCGTGAATGTACACGATCATCAAATGTGGAGGAACTTCCACCCCTTTAATTTAGTGCTCGCTCCGGTACACTCTTGGGTTGGATATACAGATTGAAAAAAAGGATTGAGAATGGCTCGCCCTGAGGTTGACACGGATTGAAGCTAGTCTGGTTATGCTTCTCTCCCTTCTCTTTTATTTCTCCGTTGATCCGATCAGACAAGATAAGAGAAGAAATGAGATGGATTATGTACCAGGGAATGTTCTAACCAATGCTTTGATGGCGATAGCACCAGTCAAGTGTCCAAGACAAAGAAATTAAGGCACGAGAAATGGGTTCGTTCTGCTTGCTTACTATGGTATGGATTATACATCCGAATCCAATGAGGGGTCGCGGGAAAGCATTCCTACGAACCTCCGTCTCCGGTAAGTAATGGCCTTCTTCGCGCGTCCAGTTTAGCTAAGCTTTGATCACCCATAAGAGAAAATTAAAGTCTTGAGATTCAATCGAAAGGGCGGTCGATGAAATGGTTGAGCCAGATGTTCCCTTTCGAGATGATATCTTTGGATGCAGTCCCTGGAATTAGTGGTACTACCTTTACACGACAGAAAAGAAAGAACGATATCTATTTATTTCGTCCGTGCCACTATTCATGCTATTAGTTAGCATTCAATTACTTTTTTCGAGCCTACGGATCTCGCTGGATGGGATATATCTAGTAACGCTTTAATCGGGAAGGTTAGACTTAAGCTCTCCCTTCCTACAGGAATGGAATGATTCTTCTTCTTAGGCGCACGGAGGAAGAAATTTACCTAGAGGCCAGACCCCCGAGCTTGAACACTTGCTGAGGTGAGCCACCTAAACCCTTGAAACCAGAACTGCGCCTGAACCCACCCAGAGTGGGACCAATAGAATCAATTTATCTTTCGACTGAACCTGGTTTCCCTATTCGTTATGAGGGCACTTTTTTACCTATCCTATAATCATGCTTCGAAACTTTAACTAGCTTGCTTCTCTATGGGTCGGTCTATCTTGCTTGAGAAAAGGCGTGCCCCCTGCCCTTGCTTCCTCTCTTTCTTCTTACTCGTTCGTGCCGCTAATGTAATTCCTTCCTTCTTATGCTGCTTGCAACTCCGAGTTGATTGACTTCACTTTGTTCCAGGAATAGTAAGTCCCAGGGAGCCAAGCCCTTCCGGTACTATAAACAATCATGGTTGTACCTCGAATAAGATACCTATTCCGCTCCTTCCTTTCCGGTCTGACACGCATGCGTGGAAATAGGGGCTTCTTACGTACGGCTAGTCTTAGGGGAGGGAGACGGCGGGCGGAGTAAGTAAGTATTTAAATCTGAATAAATGGGGTATAAAAGATCGTGGAGAAACTAAAGGCGAGTACGCTTATTATATTAATTGTGTTCGTTCCTGATCTGAGTCAGGTCGGTGTGCTCTAATAACACCTTGTGAACTATCTTTTCACGAGAACACCCTGCAATTCAAAGGCTTTTGAACTGATCGCAAAGAACTCTGTTATTGGATTTTAAACCTCTGCTATTAGACATAATGCTATTTTTAACCTGGCGAAGGTACTATCGGCAGATAAAAAGAGGTCTTCTATCCCACCCCCAGGCAAGCAAGATCAGTAGGCTCCACAAAAGGGCCCCATCCATATAATGAATCGACTTTTCGTGCCTAATGGAGATTTTAGAAAGTGACTCCTCAAGGAGTGCCACGACACAATGACTACTACAGGGGCCGGTCACCCAGGAACGCATCGCAGACCTTGTTGGAACGGTTATTGGCCACTGGATTCATTTGCGAGGAAATGGTCCAGATGGACAAGGGGAAGGTCCGAGCCGATCTCGACGAGAATGGGAGGTTCCGAAACGAGTCGCAGAGGTTAGGTTCTGGGACTAGTGACCTCTTACCGGCGGTTCATTAAGGGGAAAGACTCCTCCCAACACCGATTTGTTTAGGGTCGAGTCGTTGTCAAAAGGCTAGACCAGCAGCAGGCGATGACGGACGAACCTGTGTTGAGCACTACGCCCGGACTACGATGTGCCGTTTGAGGTGCACACGGATCCGATTACGCGATCGGAGGTGATATGGTGCAGGAGGGGCATCCGGTTGCTTACGAGAGCCGGAAGCTCAACGACCGGGATAAGGAGGTACTCGGCACACGAGAAGGAGATTGCTGCTATAGTGCATTGCTTACGGGTGGGTGCAAGGTTTTTTTCCTGGAGTGAGGGCTCATCCCGTTCAGAGTGAAAGACCAGGAAAGGAAGGTTGTTAGCGAAGGTTAAAATAGAACGATAGATAGCAGTCAAGATAGTACTTGAGTAGGAACGATAGAGAGTAGCTCACTAGGCCCGCGAAAGAGACAAGAAATAACATAGCATAGATAGATGAGATGACGTGGGCAAAGACAAAGAAGAAGCCCAGTCGAAGTAAGTTCAGTCGCTTTCGAGCAAGTAGGAAGTCGGGTTCTCAGCCTTATTCAAAGCAAAGACAACGAGTAGCTCTCTCAAGTCAAGATGAAGTTGGGGGAAGCGAAGGAAAAAAATCTTCCATTTCATCTCATCGGATCAACCCGCACTCAACTTAATCAGCGGATCCATCAACGGATACGGATCAACAGAATCAAGACAAGGGAGGATGGCTAATTCCGGGAATAGGAAATATCCCATACCCTTTACTATTCGACCTGCTCCTCGAAGCAAGGAAGGGAATGAAGATGGCATAGAATGCCCTGTTAGCAAGAAGGAAAGGAGTTGGCTTACCGCATCTACCTTCTCATCGCGGGACGGGATAAGGGCTGGGGTGGGGCGTTAACTAAGTACTAAAGCTGCTGGAGCGGTTCGATAGAAACGAAAGGGTGTTAATCCGCACGGGACCAGATAGGCCG